TTTGCCAATTATGAGTTGGGCGCTTTAACCATTCAGCCATGGATGCTTAACAGGGATCATCGTACATCGTGAATAACCAAATTCCAATTGAAATGAAATCTTTAGGAGGAATCAATGAAACGACATCAATTCAAATCCTGGATATTCGAATTGAGAGAGATATTGAGAGAGATCAAGAATTCTCACTATTTCTTAGATTCATGGATCAAATTCGATTCAGTGGGATCTTTCACTCACATTTTTTTCCACCAAGAACGTTTTATGAAACTCTTTGACCCCCGAATTTGGAGTATCCTACTTTCACGTGATTCACGTGATTCACAGGGTGCAACAAGCAATCGATATTTCACGATCAAAGGTGTAGTACTGCTTGTAGTAGTGGTCCTTATATCTCGTATTAACAATCGAAAGATGGTCGAAAGAAAAAATCTCTATTTGATGGGGCTTCTTCCTATACCTATGAATTCCATTGGACCCAGAAATGAGACATTGGAAGAATCTTTTTGGTCTTCCAATAGAAATAGGTTGATTGTTTCGCTCCTGTATCTTCCAAAAGGGAAAAAGATTTCTGAGAGTTGTTTCATGGATCCGCAAGAGAGTACTTGGGTTCTCCCAATAAAGAAAAAGTGTATCATGCCTGAATCTAACCGGGGTTCGCGGTGGTGGAGGAACCGGATCGGAAAAAAGAGGGATTCTAGTTGTCAGATATCTAATGAAACCGTAGCTGGAATTGAGATTTCATTCAAAGAGAAAGATAGCAAATATCTGGAGTTTCTTTTTTTATCCTATACGGATGATCCGATCCGCAAGGACCCTGATTGGGAATTGTTTGATCGTCTTTCTCCGAGGAAGAAACGAAACATAATCAACTTGAATTCGGGACAGCTATTCGAAATCTTAGGGAAAGACTTGATTTGTTATCTCATGTCTGCTTTTCGTGAAAAAAGACCAATTCAAATTCAGGGGGAGAGTTTCTTCAAACAACAAGGAGCTGGGGCAACTATGCAATCCAATGATATCGAGCATGTTTCCCATCTCTTCTCGAGAAACAAGTGGGGTATTTCTTTGCAAAATTGTGCTCAATTTCATATGTGGCAATTCCGCCAAGATCTCTTCGTTAGTTGGGGGAAGAATCAGCACGAATCGGATTTTTTGAGGAACGTCTCGAGAGAGAATTGGATTTGGTTAGACAATGTGTGGTTGGTAAACAAGGATCGGTTTTTTAGCAAGGTACGGAATGTATTGTCAAATATTCAATATGATTCCACAAGATCTATTTTCGTTCAAGTAACGGATTCTAGCCAATGGAAAGGATCTTCTTCTTATCAATCCAGAGATCATTTCGATTCCGTTAGAAATGAGAATTCAGAATATCACACATCGATCGATCAAACAGAGATTCAGCAACTAAAAGAGAGATCGATTCTTTGGGATCCTTCCTTTCTTCAAACGGAACGAACAGAGATAGAATCAGATCGATTCCCGAAATGCCTTTTTGGATCTTCCTCCATGTCCTGGCTATTCACGGAACCTGAGAAGCGGATGAATAATCATCTGCTTCCGGAAGAAATCGAAGAATTTATTGGGAATCCTACAAGATCAATTCGTTCTTTTTTCTCTGACAGATGGTCAGAACTTCATCTGGGTTCGAATCCTACTGAGAGGTCCACTAGAGATCCTAAATTGTTGAAGAAAAAACAAGATGTTTCTTTTGTCCCTTCCAGGCGAGCGGAAAATAAAGAAATGGTTGATATATTCAAGATAATTACGTATTTACAAAATACCGTCTCAATTCATCCTTCGGAACCAGATCCGGGATGTGATATGGTTCCGAAGGATGAACCGGACAGTTCCAATAAGATTTCATTCTTGAACAAAAATCCATTTTTTGATTTCTTTCATCTATTCCATGACCGGAACAAAGGGGGATACGCGTTACGCCACGATTTTTTTGAATCAGAAGAGAGATTCCCAGAAATGGCGGATCTATTCACTCTATCAATAACCGAGCCGGATCTGGTGTATCATAGGGGATTTTCCTTTTCTATTGATTCCTACGGGTTGGATCAAAAAAAATTCTTGAATGAGGTATTCAACTCCAGAGATGAATCGAAAAAGAAATCTTTATTGGTTCTACCTCCTCTTTTTTATGAGGAGAATGAATCTTTTTCTCGAAGGATCATAAAAAAATCGGTCCGGATCTACTGCGGGAATGATTTGGAAGATCCCAAACTAAAAACAGCGGTATTTGCTAGCAACAACATCATGGAGGCAGTCAATCAATATAGATTGATCCGAAATCTGATTCAAATCCAATATAGCACCTATGGGTACATAAGAAATGTATCGAATCGATTCTTTTTAATGAATAGATCCGATCGCAACTTCGAATATGGAATTCAAAGGGATCAAATAGGAAATGATACTCTGAATCATATAACTATAATGAAATATACGATCAACCAACATTTATCGAATTTGAAAAAGAGGAAATGGTTTG